TGTTTCGGTAAATATGCTCTTCAGGCACTTGAACCTGCTTGGATCACATCTAGACAAATCGAAGCAGGTCGACGAGCAATGACACGAAATGCACGCCGTGGTGGAAAAATATGGGTCCGTATATTTCCAGACAAACCAGTTACAGTAAGACCTGCTGAAACACGTATGGGTTCGGGGAAAGGATCCCCTGAATATTGGGTAGCTGTTGTTAAACCGGGGCGAATACTATATGAAATAGGTGGAGTAACCGAAAATATAGCTAGAAGGGCTATTATAATAGCAGCATCTAAAATGCCTATACGAACTCAATTTATTATTTCGGGATAAAAATGTAGAACCGACAGAGATGAATCTTAGGGATGAAACAAAAACGCAGGTTTCTTTTTTTGGACAAACAATATTTCTTTTATTTTCTTCATCCTTTGCATTGGAAGAATAAACAAAAAATTTGATATGATTCAACCTCAGACCCATTTAAATGTAGCGGATAACAGCGGGGCTCGAGAATTGATGTGTATTCGAATCATAGGAGCTAGTAATCGTCGATATGCTCATATTGGTGACGTTATTGTTGCTGTGATTAAAGAAGCAGTACCAAATATGCCCCTAGAAAAATCAGAAGTAGTGAGAGCTGTAATTGTTCGTACCTGTAAAGAACTAAAACGTGACAGCGGTATGATAATACGATATGATGACAATGCTGCAGTTGTGATTGATCAAGAAGGAAATCCAAAAGGAACTCGAATTTTTGGGGCAATCCCCCGTGAATTGAGACAATTGAATTTTACTAAAATAGTTTCATTAGCTCCCGAGGTATTATAAAATAAAATGAGATCGTGATATCTTTGGGGTATTTGAAAGAAATAGATTAAGAACTAGATTAATTCGTAGATTGTGTCTCACGCATATACCTTGCAAAATTCCTATTCATAAATCAATAAAAAAAAAAGAAAAACATGTTGATTATATCCAATTTTGAGACACTAATAATTTTAGTTCATCATGGGTAGAGACACTATTGCTGAGATAATAACCTCTATACGAAATGCTGATATGGATAGAAAAAGAGTTGTTCGCATAGCATCTACTAATATTACCGAAAATATTGTTAAAATACTTTTCCGAGAGGGTTTTATCGAAAACGTCAGAAAACATCGAGAAAAAAACAAATATTTTTTGGTTTTAACCCTTCGACATAGAAGGAATGGGAAAAGACCCTATAAAAATTTTTTAAATTTAAAACGGATCAGTAGACCCGGTTTACGAATCTATTCTAACTCTCAACGAATTCCTAGAATTTTAGGTGGGATGGGAATTGTAATTCTTTCTACTTCTCGGGGTATAATGACAGACCGGGAGGCTCGACTAGAACGAATCGGTGGAGAAATTTTGTGTTATATATGGTAATCCATTTAATATCCAAATGGGATCCGAAACCTCTTCCTATTTGTAAAAAAAAAAAGAAAGGGGGTGAGTTGTCTAATATCGTCTTTCCTCCATTAATTGATACTTCAGGGGGGCTTTACCTGAAATGAAAGAACAAAAATGGATTCATGAAGGTTTAATTACTGAATCGCTTCCCAATGGCATGTTCCGAGTTCGGTTAGATAATGAAGATCTGATTCTAGGTTACGTTTCAGGAAAGATCCGACGTAGTTTTATACGGATACTGCCAGGAGATAAAGTCAAAATTGAAGTAAGTCGTTATGATTCAACCAGAGGACGTATAATTTATCGACTCCGAAACAAGGATTCGAAAGATTAGGTCATTTTTATTCGATACGATTCGAGATGCAAAATTTCAAGAAACTTATTTTCTACCAAAAAAGAATTAAGATAAGGAATGACAAATATGAAAATAAGAGCTTCCGTTCGAAAAATTTGTGAAAAATGTCGACTAATCCGTAGGCGGGGGCGCATTATAGTAATTTGTTCCAACCCGAGACATAAACAAAGACAAGGATAATCAGACCCGCTAAAGGGCTCAATGTACAAATAAGAAATCTGTTTTGACATAAAATGGATATATCCATATATTTCTGACTCATATTTATGAGATGATACAATATGGCAAAAGCTATACCGAGAACTGGTTCACGTAGGAATGTACGTATTGGTTCACGTAAGAGTGCACGTAGAATACCAAAGGGAGTTATTCATGTTCAAGCAAGTTTCAATAATACCATAGTCACAGTTACAGATGTGCGGGGGCGGGTGGTTTCCTGGTCCTCGGCCGGTACTTGTGGATTCAAGGGTACGAGAAGAGGGACACCCTTTGCCGCTCAAACTGCCGCAGCAAATGCTATTCGTACAGTAGTCGATCAAGGTATGCAACGAGCCGAAGTCATGATAAAAGGTCCCGGTCTCGGAAGAGACGCAGCATTACGAGCTATTCGTAGAAGTGGTATACTATTAACTTTCGTACGGGATGTAACCCCTATGCCACATAATGGCTGTAGACCTCCAAAAAAAAGACGTGTGTAGAAAGTGAAGAAATTTC